ATAGTTTTTTTCTGAGTGAACTAGAAAGCTTTTTTTCCAGTTATTTGAATAATAGGCCTAAGAGTAACAATCACTACTATTATCATTACATGTATGATACTCAATCTAGTTGGAATAATCACATTAATAGTTGCATTGATAGTTATCTTCGTTTTGAAGTCAGTATTCATAGTTACATTTTCGATGGTACCGAAAATTACAGTGACAGTTACATTTCTAGTTTCATTTGTACTGAAGGCGTAAGCAGTATTGCAAGTGGGAATTCTAGTATAAGAGCTGGTGGTAATAGCCGCGATTTCAATATAAGAGGAAGATCTAATGATTTTGATAGAAATAAAAAATACAGAAATTTATGGGTTCAATGCGAAAATTGTTATGGATTAAATTATAAAAAATTTTTTAGGTCAAAAATGAATATTTGTGAACAGTGTGGATATCATTTGAAAATGAGTAGTTCAGATAGAATCGAACTTTTGATTGATCCGGGCACTTGGGATCCTATGGATGAAGATATGGTCTCCAGGGACCCCATTGAATTTCATTCAGAGGAGGAACCTTATAGAGATCGTATCGATTCTTATCAAAGAAGGACAGGTTTAACTGAAGCTGTTCAAACGGGCATAGGTCAACTAAATGGTATTCCCATAGCAATTGGGGTTATGGATTTTCAGTTTTTGGGAGGTAGTATGGGATCCGTAGTAGGCGAGAAAATCACGCGTTTGATCGAATATGCTACTAATCGATCTCTACCAGTCATTATTGTGTGTGCTTCTGGAGGAGCGCGCATGCAAGAAGGAAGTTTAAGCTTGATGCAAATGGCTAAAATATCTTCTGCTTCATATAATTATCAATCAAATAAAAAGTTATTCTATGTATCAATCCTTACATCTCCTACAACTGGTGGAGTAACTGCCAGTTTTGGTATGTTGGGAGATGTTATTATTGCCGAACCCAATGCCTACATTGCTTTTGCGGGTAAAAGAGTAATTGAACAAACATTGAATAAAACAGTACCCGACGGTTCACAAGCGGCTGAGTATTTATTCCATAAGGGCTTATTCGACCCAATCGTACCGCGTAATCTTTTAAAAGGCGTTCTGAGTGAGTTATTTCAGCTCCACGGTTTCTTTCCTTTGAAAAAAATGCAAAAAAATATCGAAATAAAATGAAAATATAGATATAGAATAGAAGTGATTTCTATGTCCACCAAGAACTCCCATTTTTTACTAGGAATCCCTGTTTCTTGGATTGAATTTGTTTAGTTAGAGTTGCGAACTTATCTTATAATAAACTCTTTAATTTTTAAATTTTAAGAAAAAACCCCTTATTTAATTAGAAAGATAGATAGAATATAAGGATGGGAGAATTAATAAAATTTCTTAAACTTAAAGTGGATTATCATACATATTCGTGTAGAACGATGAATAGGTACACTTCATTTAGTTTTCATTCCTTGCACTTATTAACTACTTAATATTATTTATAATAGTTTATTTATAATAGATATACTTAAGATATCTTTATAATAATAATTTATAATAATAGGTACAAATATTAAATCTACAAATATTAAATCGAGGTACCCATTCTATGACAGATCTTAACTTACCCTCTATTTTTGTCCCTTTAGTGGGCCTAGTATTTCCGGCGATTGCAATGGCTTCTTTATTTCTTCATGTCCAAAAAAATAAGATTGTCTAGATCCGATGGGACCAAATTTCAGCAATTTATTTCAACACTGAATCATAATACAAATATTTATTTGGTACAGATATTTGTTTAGTGTAATATGGTATGATATGTGCCTTTTTCCGAATAAAAATGAAAGAACTATTATGCATGCAGATACATGATATCCGCATAAATGCATGTATATGCGGGTTATCTGGTTAAAAATGATCGGCGAATATTTTTCTATTTTATAATAGAAAGTCAATGTATCTAACCAATTCCTCCTAATGGTTCATATCAGAATAGTGCTAGTTGATGAAAGTTATTTCGGCAAAAAGTAAAGTAAAATTTTTTTCTCAATTACAATCGAATGCAACCGGGTCTAGTATAGTATGAACTGGCGATCAGAACATATATGGATAGAACTTATAAAAGGGTCCCGAAAAGCAAGTAATTTTTGCTGGGCCTGTATACTTTTTTTAGGTTCACTAGGATTCTTAGTGGTTGGAACTTCCAGTTATCTTGGTAGGAATCTGATATCTGGATTTCCATCTCAGCAAATCATTTTTTTTCCACAAGGGATCGTGATGTCTTTCTACGGGATCGCGGGTCTATTCATTAGTTCCTATTTGTGGTGCACAATTTCGTGGAATGTAGGTAGTGGTTATGACCGATTCGATAGAAAAGAAGGAATAATGTGTATTTTTCGTTGGGGATTCCCCGGAATAAATCGTCGCATCTTCCTTCGCTTCTTTATGAAGGATATCCAATCAATCAGAATGGAGGTTAAAGAGGGCCTTTTTCCTCGTCGTATTCTTTATATGGAAATCAGAGGCCAAGGAACCATTCCCTTGACTCGTACTGATGAGAATTTGACTCCACGAGAAATTGAGCAAAAAGCTGCCGAATTGGCCTATTTCTTGCGCGTACCAATTGAAGTATTTTGAAATGAACCAAAGGAAGAATGGATGTTTTCTCCGCATAATGGAAGGAACTCGATAATTTCCTTTTTAATACAATTGAAGTTTCTTCAGAATGTTCATTCGAGCAAAACATGTTAGATTCCATTTCCTCGTTCCTTTGGCGCAACGACCCGCATAGAATAAAACAAAAGTAGGAGAACGTATATGGAACAACTATACTATAATAACTATACTATTATATTATAATAACTATACTATAATATAAAATATAATAAACTATAAACTATAATAAAATAAGAAGAAATTTTTTTCTATACTAAAACTATTTTGTATGCGTATAGAGCCCAACTCAATTCTTTTATACTAGTAAAAAGTCTAATAAGTCTAATTAAGTATGAATTCATCAAATAAAATATCCGAATATGTATTTCGTAATACAGAATTCATCTTTTTAGGTTAGGCCTCAGATTTTGAATTGATACCCTATTCCTGCGTTGTGGTCCGAATAATATTCGTTACTTCAAGTAACTTTTTCGAGTATTTATGGAAAGGAAGAAATGAAGATGAAATTCGTTCGAATTTGCCCAATTGAGATATCCGGAAATCCCATTTACTTATAATTTTAATTTATTATTTCTTTATTTTTTATTTCTATATTTTATTTATATTTCTTTCTATATTTTATATATATTTTTTTTTCATCCGGAAAGGGATCCTTTTTCTATTTCTATATTCCTTATAGATCTAAGGACTAAATTATTACACAAAAGCGGGAATAGATCTATAGGTTCGATACCTTGTTATAGAACTCGTGCTTTAGAGAAATATCAGATAGAGTTGACAAATGAAGCAGTTCATTAACAATTCACAGATAAAAATGAAAAAAAAAGAAAGCATCGACTTCCCTCCCATATCTTGCATCTATAGTATTTTTGCCCTGGTGGATCTCTCTCTCATTTCAAAAAAGTCTGGAACCTTGGATTATTAATAATTGGTGGAATACTAGGCAATCCGAAGCTTTTTTGAATGATATTCAGGAGAAAAATGTTCTAGAAAAATTCCTAGAATTAAAAGAACTATTCTTGTTGGACGAAATGATAAAAGAATACCCCGAGACACATATACAAAAGCTTCGTATAGGAATACACAAGGAAACGATACAATTGGTCAAAACGCACAATGAATATCATCTCCATATCATTTTGCATTTGTCGACAAATATAATCTGTTTCGCTATTCTAAATGGTTATTTTATTCTGGGTAATGAAGAACTTGTCATTCTTAATTCTTGGGTTCAGAAATTCTTCTATAACTTAAGTGACACAATAAAAGCTTTTTCGATTCTTTTAGTTACTGATTTATGGATCGGATTTCACTCGACCCATGGTTGGGAACTAATGATTGGTTCGATCTACAATGATTTTGGATTGGCTCATAACGAGCAAATTATATCTGGTCTTGTTTCCACTTTTCCAGTTATTCTAGATACAATTGTGAAATATTGGATCTTCCGTTTTTTAAATCGCGTATCTCCTTCGCTTGTAGTCATTTATCATTCAATGAATGAATGAAGAACTTATTTGATCTCCTGATATCAATCAAAAATTTTCTTCGCGCATAAAGAAAGCGTTTTCCATTTTTCTTATTCTTTATACTTCTACCTCTTCAAGGTATTCGTTCTATTTCAGTAGAATTATTTCAGTACAACGGCAGACTCGTGGATAGGGAACTATACATACTAGCTACCTATCTAATTTATTGTAGAAATTCCGGGATCAATGATTGGATCATGCAAAATAGAAATACTTTTTCTTGGGTAAAGGAACAGATGACTCGATTTATTTCTGTATCGATCATGATATATGTAATAACTCGAACATCTATTTCAAATGCGTATCCCATTTTTGCGCAGAAAGGTTATGAAAATCCACGAGAAGCAACTGGGCGAATTGTATGCGCCAATTGCCATTTAGCTAATAAGCCTGTGGATATTGAAGTTCCGCAAGCTGTACTTCCTGATACTGTATTTGAAGCAGTTGTTCGAATTCCTTATGATATGCAACTGAAACAAGTTCTTGCTAATGGTAAAAAGGGAGCTTTGAACGTGGGAGCTGTTCTTATTTTACCCGAGGGATTCGAATTAGCCCCCCCCGATCGTATTTCTCCCGAGGTGAAAGAAAAGATAGGAAATCTGTCTTTTCAGAGTTATCGTCCCAATAAAAGAAATATTCTTGTGATAGGTCCTGTTCCAGGTCAGAAATATAGTGAAATCGTCTTTCCCATTCTTTCCCCCGACCCTGCTACGAAGAAAGACGTTCACTTCTTAAAATATCCCATATATGTAGGTGGGAACAGGGGAAGGGGTCAGATTTATCCTGATGGGAACAAGAGTAACAATACAGTCTA